TGGTGAACCCGCCGATCCGTTTGCAACTCCTTTGGAAATATTACCGGAATGGTATTTCTTTCCAGTATTTCAAATACTTCGTACAGTACCCAATAAGTTATTAGGTGTTCTTTTAATGGTTTCAGTACCTGCGGGATTATTAACAGTACCTTTTTTGGAGAATGTTAATAAATTTCAAAACCCATTTCGACGTCCAGTAGCAACAACTGTCTTTTTGATTGGTACTGTAGTGGCCCTTTGGTTGGGTGTTGGAGCAACGTTACCTATTGATAAATCCCTAACTTTAGGTCTTTTTTAATTTTTAAATTGATTCAATTGTAGGATGTTTGTATCTAGGGAATAATCACTTTAAAGTGAATTATCCCTAGATACATCTATTCGGAGGCTATGAATTTTCTTTCGCTTAAAAATTAAAAACAGCTTTTCATCGTTTTTTAGAAATAAAAAATGAAATAAACCTAATGTATTGAAACCTTATTGTTCGGTAAATCCATTGTGAAATATTTTTCTAGAACGTCCAGTATTTGCTTTACCTCTTCTATCTGAAAATGTTCTATTTTCATAAGATCCTCCTGGCTCTTATTCAAAAGGTCCAACAATGTATGTATATTAGACCTTTTAAGGCAAATATAGATTTTGGGAGACAATTCTGATTGGTCTATAAAAATAGAATTTAATACTTTTTTGTTTTTTCTTAGTTTAGTCCATTTTTTATGCAAAGTAAAAAGGGGTAAAGTAACCTTGTGTTGATTGTCCTCTAAATGTAAGTTTGCTTCTTCCGCATGTATAAAAGGAATAAAAAAATCAATTAAATTCCGGGAGGCCTCATGAAGTGCTTCTTTAGGAGTTAAACTTCCATTTGTCCAGATTTCTAAAAAAAGTATTTCTTGTTTTTCCTTCTCATTCCCATAAGAATGAATACTATGATTTGCATTTCGAACAGGCATAAATACAGCATCTATAGGATAACTTCCATCTTGAAAGTTATTTTGGGTTTTTATAGAATATCCTCGATTCCTTTCAATTTGTAATCCAATACACAAATCAATTGGTTCTGTCAAGGTCATTATATGCTGTGTATTATCAACGATTTCCACAGAAGGTGGTAAGATGATGTCTTGAGCAGTTACAGATCCAGGACCCCTGATACAAATAGACGCGTTGCGAATTCCATACAGATTACTTCTCAATACAACTTCTTTCAAATTCATTAAAATTTCATGTATTGCTTCTTGAATCCCTATTAGGGTAGAATATTCGTGTGGTATTTTCTCAGATTTTGCACGTGTGATACATGTTCCTTCGATTTCGCCAAGCAAAGCTCTTCGCATTGCAATACCGATTGTATCGGCTTGCCCTTTCCTAAGCGGAGACAGAATAAAACGTCCATAATAAAGACGCTTACTATCTGCTCTTGATTCAACACACTTCCACTCTAGTGTCCGAGTCGATACTGTGACTTTCTCTCGAACCATAGTAATATTATTTGATATTTGATCAGATCATTGAATCATTTATTTCTCTTGAAATCTCTTCAGTGGTTAAGTCTATACACGCCTTTTTTTAGGGGGTCTACAGCCATTATGTGGCATCGGGGTTACATCTCGTACGAAACTTAATAGTATACCACTTCTACGAATAGCTCGTAATGCTGCATCTCTTCCAAGACCGGGACCTTTTATCATAACTTCTGCTCGTTGCATACCTTGATCCATTGCTGTACGCATAGCATTTCCTGCCGCGGTTTGAGCAGCAAATGGCGTTCCTCTTCTTGTACCCCTGAATCCACAAGTACCGGCTGAGGACCAAGAAATCACCCGACCCCTCACATCTGTAACAGTCACAATAGTATTGTTAAAACTTGCTTGAACATGAATAACTCCCTTTGGAATTCTACGTCCACTCTTACGTGAGCTAAGACGTCCAGTTTTTCGTGAACCAATTTTTGGTATAGGTTTTGCCATATTTTATCATCTCATAAATATGAGTCAGAGGTATATGGATATATCCATTTCATGTCAAAACGACTCCTTTATTTTTATTTGTCCTTAGGGTTCTTTAGAGAGTTATTTTCAAAAGATTAGCCTTGTCTTTGCTTATGTCTCGGGTTGGAACAAATTACTATAATTCGTCCTCGCCGGCGGATCAGTCGACAGTTTTCACAAATTTTACGAACGGAGGCTCTTATTTTCATATTTTTCATTCCTTACCTTAATTATGAATTGATTCTTGGAAGAAAAAAAGTTTCTTGAAATTTGGAATCGGGAATTGTACTTTCCGGAAAATAATGTTGAAGGTTAAAATAAAAAACTATCTAATCAATCGAATCCTTTGAATCTTTATTGCGAATTCTATAAATTATACGTCCTCTAGTTGAATCGTAACGACTTACTTCAATTTTGACTCTATCCCCGGGTAGAATCCGTATGAAACTACGCCGGATCCTTCCTGAAACATAACCTAAAATTAGGTCTTCATTATCTAAACGAACCCGGAACATACCATTGGGAAGTGATTCGGTAATTAAACCTTCATGAACCCATTTTTGTTCTTTCATTTGAGGTAAAACCTCCTTGGTGTATCAACTATTGGAGGAAGAGTGCTATTAGACAACCCATCCTTTCGCTTTTTGTTTTCACAAATAGGAAGTCTCGGATCTAATTCGGGTATTCGAAGGATTACCATATATAACACAAAACTTCTCCGCCGATTCTTTCTAGTCTAGCCTCTCGGTCTGTCATTATACCTTGAGAAGTAGAAAGGATTACAATTCCCATCCCACCTAAAATTCTAGGAATTCGTTGGTAATTAGAATAGATTCGTAGACCAGGTCGACTTATTCTTTTTAAATTTAAAACAGTTCTATATTGTCCTTTACTATTTCTTCTATGTTGCAGGGTTAAAACCAAAAAAGCTTTTTTGTTTTCCCGATGTTTCCTCACATTTTGGATAAAACCTTCTCGTAAAAGTATTTTAACAATGTTTTCAGTGATGTTAGTAGATGCTATTCGAACTGTTCCTTTTCTATTCATGTCAGCATTTCGTATAGAAGTTATTATATCAGCAATAGTGTCTCTACCCATGATGAACTAAAATTAGTGGTTTCTCAGAATTTGGATATAATAAACATGCTCTTTTAAAATTATTCTTTATTTTTATTAAAGTATATACGTGAGACATAATCTACTAATAATTAATCGATCTCATTCAAGCCAATTTTACTAGAACTATATAACTCTAATCATGATTTCATTTTATAATACCTCGGGGGCTAATGAAACTATTTTAGTAAAATTTAACTGTCTCAATTCTCGTGCAATCGCACCAAAAATTCTTGTTCCTTTAGGATTTCCTTCTTGATCAATGACAACTGCAGCATTGTCATCATATCGTATTATCATACCGTTATCACGTTTGAGTTCTTTACAAGTACGTACAATTACAGCTCTGATCACTTCAGATCTTTCTAGAGGCATATTTGGTACTGCTTCTTTGATCACAGCAACAATAATGTCACCAATATGAGCATATCGGCGATTACTAGCTCCTATGATTCGAATACACATCAATTTTCGCGCCCCGCTGTTGTCCGCTACATTCAAAAGGGTCTGGGGTTGGATCATATCATTTTTTGAATCTATTTTAAAAATGCAAAAGGGGCGTAGAAAAAAAAAGAAATATTCTTTGTCCAAAAGAGAAACCCACATGTTAGTTCAAAGGAAAGACTTCTTGCCTTTCATTTTACAGTTCTATTCTGAAAGAATAAATTGAGTTTGTATAGGCATTTTGGATGCTGCGATTTGAATAGCCTTTCTGGCTACATTTTCTGCTACTCCCCCTATTTCATAAAGTATTCTACCCGGTTTAACGACAGCTACCCAATATTCGGGGGATCCTTTACCCGACCCCATACGTGTTTCTGCAGGTCTTACTGTAACTGGTTTATCTGGAAATATACGTACCCATATTTTTCCACCACGACGTACATTTCGTGACATTGCGCGTCTCCCCGCTTCGATTTGTCTAGATGTGATCCAAGTAGGTTCAAGTGCTTGAAGAGCATATCTACCGAAATCGATACTATTACCTCTAGAAGATATTCCCTTCATTCTTCCTCGATGTTGTTTACGAAATCTGGTTCTTTTGGGGTTATAGTTGATGGTTGTTTCGCAATTCCATCTCTACTCCAGAACTGGACATGAGAGTTTCTTCTCATCCAGCTCCTCGCGAATCAAAAGAAAAAAGTTAATTAAGATATCCATCTATGTAAGTAATGAATAATACGTTAAATCCATGGATTTTTTCAAATTTTATCTAGTTTATTTGAAATTCTTCTATACTTGAATTTTGCTATCTTAACTAAAATAGATCCATATTATACATATTTCAAGTTAGGAATAATTCCAGTTTTTATAGTCTAACGAATCCTTATTTTCCTTTCTTTTTATCATATCGGATCGCTTAAAATTGAACAATTCAATAAAATCCAATTTTCGCGGGCGAATATTTACTCTTTCAATATCTCATTCAGGTGTTGGGTTAGCCTCTGATTTTTCAGAATCAATCAAAAGGTTCCTGGTTCGTTCCGCCATCCCACCCGATGAATTATTAGGACTCATCTTCAAGAGAATCGTTTCCATTCATGGGTTCCTTCGTTCCCATCGCTTCTCTATTAATGGTTAGGTCTGAATTTGACAATGGAGCTTTTCATGGACTTTGTTCTTGAGTCAATCCTCTTAATCTTGCTTGGCTCGAAGCTCTTTTTGTTGTTCTATCAACAAGTTTAGGCTGAATCTAAATATTGATGCTTTATTAGATACATTGTTTTTTCTGAGATTTTTTAGAGACCTTACATATTAGATTGGAATCATATAGCATTGATATTTGATCTCTCTTTCTCTCATCATTCCACTTATCCACATCCTTGAAAATTGCGTTTTACAAATCAAACTCAAAATCTGATTTGTTTTTCTGTTTATACAAAAAAAGATTTCAGTTGC